GCTGCGCTACATCCCTTTTAAAGATTGTTGTACAGTGTCCATTGTATAAAATCCATGTCTTGTTTTCCACATCCTTCTTTTTTGCTCTACCATCTCTATATAGATAGGTAGATAATTTTTTTGTCATTTTCTTTTAGAGGGCGACAAAATGGAATCTGCTGGATCATTGTACATATATATGCATTTTAGTTAGTAATTCCTAATTAGAATTTCATTTCAAGCAAAAACAAATAATCTTGAACTAAAATTCAAATATCGGGTTATCTATGATCTATGTATTAGAGACTATATATGTATTACAATATACAATATAAATAAAGAATTGAAATAAATAAGAAAAAAAAAAAAAAAGAAAAGACGAAGGAGGATTTTCAATGCGAGATATAAAAACATATCTCTCAACGGCACCTGTGCTAACCACTCTATGGTTTGGGTCTTTAGCAGGTCTATTGATAGAAATTAATCGTTTATTTCCAGATGCCTTGTCATTCCCTTTTTTTTCATCTTGATTGAATTCTTTTATTGATCTGTGAAAAAATGAAGAAGATTTGAGATACAATTCTACGTAACATGGCTCCAATTTCGCCTCCTTTTTCTTTTCTATTCTCAAAAAAGAAAGAGAAAGAGTGTATCGAACCTCAGTCAAAATACAGTGAATCTACGATAGAATTTTGGGGAAAATAAATGGAAATGTGGATCCAGTCTAGGGGCGGTTCCACGAAATTCTAACATAGAAAGAAGAAGAAGATACTGAGATTAGGATAGGAAGAATTCATAGTTAGAAAAAATTGTATTAATTAATTATTTAATTATTATGATATTCGTAATATTATTCTATTAGTAATATTATTCTATTAATGAATATGACTCTTTTTCTTTATAGTTATATTAATTAATAGTAATTCTTTATTAATTAATAGTAATTCTTTTTTAGATTATAGTACTTAGAAGTCATTCGAATTATTAGAATTAGAAAAAGAAAATATTTACAAATTCCATTTCTAGTTAATAACTTTTATTAATATAGTTTCTTATTATTAATATAGTTTATTAATATAGTTAATACAGTATAGATATAGAATATAGATTCTTTTTTCTTTTCTTTTTCTTTGGTTCGGATCAAAAAGAAAATGAAGAGAGTTCTAAAGTGAAGTCGATCCAAAATGAAAAGGAGGTTCATGGCCAAGGGTAAAGATATTAGAATTATAGTTATTTTGGAATGTACCTGTTGTGTTCGAAAGGGTGTCAATAAAAAATCGCCGGGCATTTCTAGATATATTACTCAAAAGAATCGACACAATACACCCAATCGACTAGAATTTAGAAAATTTTGTCGCTATTGTCAAAAGTATACAATTCATGGGGAAATAAAGAAATAGATGTAACGGAATGCTTGTGTTATTTTTACAAGTAGTGGGAAGACTAAGAACTTTACATCTTAACATATATAATACAAACCAAATCCTATTTTGGTCGAATCTTAATTAAATGAATAAAAAAAAGTATTCTATTTTATAGATTATTTTCTATAGATATATAGAAGGAATAAACAAACCATGGATAAATCCAAACAACCTTTTCGTAAATCCAAGCGATCTTTTCGTAGACGTTTACCCCCAATCGGATCGGGGGATCGAATCGATTATAGAAACATGAGTTTAATTAGTCGATTTCTTAGTGAACAAGGAAAAATATTATCTAGACGGACAAATAGGTTAACTTTGAAACAACAACGATTAATTACTATTGCTATAAAACAAGCTCGTATTTTATCTTTGTTACCTTTTCGTAATAATGAGAAACAATTGGAGAGAGTGGAGTCGATCCCTAGAACTACTGGTCCTAGAACCAAAAATAAATAGATAGACTCTTCAAAAGTCCAATCGGAACTCAAGCTCATATTAATATGAATTTTTTGCTCAAAAAAACTAGAATCCAGATTTGATTCTTGTATTATAAACTCTAAAATTATAAATAAAGTAAAAATGGGGAAGAAATCTTTTTTTCTTGAAAGATGTTCGTTTATTCCTACTACTCAAATCTTCATTTCTTTTTCTTCTATCTTCCCGGAGTCCATTCTCCGGGAAATCCTGTTTCAATCATTCTTGTTTCCTGTATAATAATTAAGATTCTTTTATTCCTTTATTTGATTTGTATTCTTTTTTTTTTTTTATTTTTTATTAATGATTTTCTTTGAAATAATATCAAAACAATTCTTATTTGATAGGGCTATTTGCGCAAGTATTTTACGATTCAGAAGCAATTGTCTCTTGTACAGATTGTGTATGAATAGGCTATAACTATAGAATAGCCTATCCTCACGAGTTACCGCATTTATCCGAGTGATCCACAAACGACGAAAATCTCTCTTTTTCCTGCTCCTATTTCGATGAGAAGAAACCAAAGCTCTCATCCTTTGTTGAGTAGTTGTTCGAGTAAGTCTTGAATGAGCCCCTATAAAGGTTGATGCAAATAAACGAATCTTTTTTCGACGTCTCCGAGCTGTATATCCTCGTTTAACTCTGGTCATTGAATCAAATCAAATGAAATTTTCTTGAATAACTAATTGATTTCTCTTCTTTCAGTCATCCTTTTCCTCCGGTCGATTAATAACAAAACGGATTCTTCCGATATATAAAATATAAATTCCAATGGCTTTTGCGACTATGACCTTCCCGACCACGATTTTTTCTTTCTTCAAGGTAGGTATCTCGCCTGGAAATAAGAAATTAAAATGCTACTAAATAAAAAAGAATAGTGGGTTTCCTCGTTTCTATGGTAACTTCTGAAACGGTGAGGTCCTCTCTATACACCGGAGCCTCTTCTTTCATTTCATCGAATTTTATCGTGAACTTGTATAGTTCACACTCTTTGGCTCTACCCATTCATTTTTCAATTAGAATTCTTTTTTCAATTCTAATTATAAAGTAATAGTCCTTTTCACAAAAAAGCTATCCATACAGTGACGGCATTTAATTCGGAAAGTTGGCTAGGTAGCTGACCCTGTTAGTCCGTTTTTTCAAGAAAAGGAATAGGAGCATAACCTTTTTCCTCCGCTTAATGGATAACTATTTGTTACCAATGGAGAATTCCTTCTCATCTCAAATGGAGTGATTGGATTTTCACCAATAGAAACCATAAATTCATAACATAATTAAGTAGATTATAGATCTTCATTTTTAGATACTAGTCAATTAAAAGGCCGTCTTTCACTATATCTATCCTAATTCATTGGTAGTGGTCGTTGATACTGTAAAAAACTTTTACATTTTTCAAACTCATGATCTGAAATGAACGAGTCGCACATACACCCTAGTACATGTTCCTCGACGCTGAGGACATCCTCGAAGAGCGGGAGATTTCGTGACATTTCTTATTGGCTGTCGTGCGTTTCTAATAAGTTGTTTAATGGTTGGCATGGCGTGTCTATAGAATCTCATTCTAGATAGAATAGAGCGGGGGGTTGGTTTAGATCGATCTTAACCTGATGGTTGATGATTATGAATGATTTCTATTCACACGGGAAATTCCAATTTTTAAAAGGAATTCGTATATTTATATGGAATCCCCAGTATTATCATTTTCGACCGCTACAAGATCAACGATGCCATGAGCTTGGGCTTCTGTTGCTGACATAAAAACATCCCTTTCCATATCTTCGGATATAACCCATAAAGGGTTGCCCGTTCTTTGTACATAAACTTTTGTGAGAGTTTCGCGAAGCTTCAATAGTTCTTCTGCTTCCAGAATAAATTCTCCTGCTTGTGCCTCGTAAAAAGAACTAGCAGGTTGGTGAATCATAACCCTGATGATATTGATATAACATCATGAATGGTTCTTCTATCTATATATTGCACGATTGGGTTAAAGTATTAAAGTAAGGGGGAATCAAAAGAACAATAAAAAATAGAATTAAACAACCGTACGGGCATCTTTTGTACATTGCATACGGCTCTGCAATGGAATTTATCTTTTCGATAGAAGCTATTCTATCGAAAAGAATAAATAGAACCTATCCGATCCAAATAGTTAAATGATCCATTTACCACCCTTCCTTTCGTAGTAGTTAAAAAGATACTATGATGGTTCTGTTGCTTTATATATTTATCTCGTCTGTGGTTTAGCAATCCCAAAGTTTTTTTTGATAGGATCCAAGAAGGATCAAATGATTTTTTCCATTTTTTTTTAACTCTTTCTCTCATAACATAAAAATAAGAAAGAGACTTCTGGTGTGGAAGAATAATGGTTTGTGACGCTGAAATTGACTCTTGCTTGACACATAAAATCAAATTGGGAATAACCCTTCTTTCATACTACTATCTCGATACAAAATCTCATGTTAGAAAAAAACAATAAAGGTTTGTTCATATCGAACTCGAATTGCCATGCTATTATTACTTATTCTTTATTTGATTCATATTCGATACAGCGAAGGCATAGTATTCTTTTTCTTTTTTTCAAATAAAAAAACTCATTGGCGCCAAGCGTGAGGGAATGCTAGACGTTTGGTAATTTCTCCTCCGACCAGAACGAAAGATCCCATTGAAGCGGCTAATCCCATACATATTGTATGTACATCCGGTGACACAAATTGCATAGTATCATAAATGGCTATTCCTGGTATTACCCATCCGCCTGGAGAATTTATAAACAAATAAAGATCCCTAGTATCATCTTCTATGCTGAGATATATCATGAGACCAACAAGTTGATTCGAGATCTCGCTATCAACCTCTTGGCCTAAAAAAAGTAATCTTTCTCGATGAAGTCGGTTGATTAGGGCAAAATTGTATCCCTGAGGAACCGTACGTGCACCTTTGGATGCATACGGTTCGAAAGAATTGCGAAAAAAAATCAATGTGTCGATTCCAATCCTATTTCTTTTTTTTTTAACATGAGTTTTGCTCTCCTTCCCCTTCCCTATATTCTATAATGTAGAAAATCAAAAAGAATTTTATGAACTTATTGAACTAACCTCTCATTGATGTATTGTTTCATCGAAATTCAAATTACGATGTCATTTTCTTGTTCCTGAATGGGCCCTTTCAATTCTTTTAGGTTCTTGTTCTACTCCGGGGGAAGATTTGCCCGAATTCCATTTGAGCATATAGGTCAAATGATTCCAGTACCACTTCTTTTTTTTTCAATTTTTCATACCTTTCCCAAAAATATTCGATGTATTCATCATACTACTCCATTGGTAGGCAGTTTAAAATTATCCCTATAGTAAGTCTCTATGATACAAGCAGTAATCGTGTAATTCTTATATATTCTACAAAATAGATTCTCTTATAGTAAGTTATATTCTATTCCATTAATAATGAATTTAATAAATTAAATTTAATAAATTATTAAGAATTTAATGAAATTTCTATTTTCTTTTTATATTCTTTATTTCAGAATTACTACATTTACACTCCCATTCTATTACTTTTACTCTTACCATTTACAATTTGGTATTCTTTGAACGGAGCCTGGATACTTTCTTTTATCAGTCCAAGTAAACCATCAATTATTTTAATTGATAATATTGATTCCCAATAGGAATTATTGTGCTTCACGCTCCGAATTATTGATGGTTCAATAAATGAATATATATTTATTGGATTGGGCGAAACATAGAATACTCGATCGAGGGAGATAACGGAGAAATACCATATGACCAATCTGTCTGACAAGTCGCACTATACGTCAACCCAAGCTGCATCTTCCTCTCCAGGACTCCGAAAAGGTACTTTTGGAACACCAAGGGGCATTAAGATAAAGAAAAAAATGAAGTACTATATTTTACTTTAATATGGAAACGTAACAATGGTTTTATTGTCTTCATCATTTTTTCTCTTTCTTTTCTATTCTTATATTATATTTTTATATCTTTTAATCTTCTTTCTATTTAGAATCTTATTTAGATTCTATAAAATAGAACTTAATATTCTTATCTAGCTAGACTTATAGTATATATAAGTATATATATATAGAACTGGAAGGTTCATAGAGGAATACAGAATGAATAAAGAAAGATTGTAACGAAGGGGATCGATGGGATCAGCCGATTGTTCGAATGATTTCGAATTCTAAAAAAGTATCTATGCATTTTTTTCCCTAAAAATCCTCCCATTGCGTATTGGTACTTATTGGGTATAGAATAAGATCTGTTTCTATTTGTTCTTCTAAATATAAAGAAATAGAAAGAATTCTATTTCATTAAAAATAAAAAGAAGGGAATACAAATAAATATTAATCCTTTCCTATAAAAAATCTACCAAACAGGTGAAATACACGGTCTAGTCTTTTCCAATGCGATAAAGTTACATAATGTCTATTTCTTTTTCAGAAAGGGGTATTTACATGGGTTTGCCTTGGTATCGTGTTCATACCGTTGTATTGAATGATCCCGGTCGATTACTTTCTGTCCATATAATGCATACAGCTCTAGTTTCTGGTTGGGCCGGCTCGATGGCTCTATATGAATTAGCGGTTTTTGATCCCTCTGACCCTGTTCTTGATCCAATGTGGAGACAAGGCATGTTCGTTATACCCTTCATGACTCGTTTAGGAATAACCAATTCGTGGGGGGGTTGGAATATATCGGGAGGAACTATAATGAATCCGGGCATTTGGAGTTATGAAGGCGTGGCAGGAGCACATATTTTGTTTTCTGGCTTGTGCTTCTTGTCAGCTATCTGGCATTGGGTGTATTGGGACCTAGAAATATTCTGTGATGAACGTACGGGAAAACCTTCTTTGGATTTGCCCAAGATCTTTGGAATTCATTTATTTCTCTCAGGAGTTGCTTGCTTTGGCTTTGGTGCATTTCATGTAACAGGATTATATGGTCCTGGTATATGGGTGTCTGATCCTTATGGACTAACGGGAAAAGTACAATCTGTAAATCCAGCGTGGGGTGCGGAAGGTTTTGATCCTTTTGTTCCGGGGGGAATAGCTTCTCATCATATTGCAGCAGGTACATTGGGCATATTAGCGGGTCTATTCCATCTTAGTGTCCGTCCGCCTCAACGTTTATACAAAGGATTACGCATGGGTAATATTGAAACTGTGCTTTCCAGTAGTATTGCTGCTGTTTTTTTTGCAGCTTTCGTAGTTGCTGGAACTATGTGGTATGGTTCAGCAACTACTCCAATCGAATTATTTGGTCCCACTCGTTATCAGTGGGATCAGGGGTACTTCCAACAAGAAATATATCGAAGAGTTGGGGCCGGACTAGCCGAAAATTTGAGCTTATCGGAAGCTTGGTCTAAAATCCCCGAAAAATTAGCTTTTTACGATTACATTGGTAATAATCCGGCGAAAGGGGGATTATTCAGAGCAGGCTCAATGGATAATGGGGATGGAATAGCTGTTGGGTGGTTGGGGCACCCCATCTTTAGAGATAAAGAAGGGCGTGAACTCTTTGTACGTCGTATGCCTACCTTTTTTGAAACATTTCCGGTAGTTTTGGTAGATGGAGACGGAATTGTGAGGGCCGATGTTCCTTTTAGAAGGGCAGAATCCAAGTATAGTGTTGAACAAGTAGGGGTAACTGTTGAATTCTGTGGTGGAGAACTCAATGGAGTCATTTATAGTGATCCTGCTACTGTGAAAAAATATGCTAGACGTGCCCAATTAGGTGAGATTTTTGAATTAGACCGGGCTACTTTGAAATCCGATGGTGTTTTTCGTAGTAGTCCAAGGGGTTGGTTCACTTTTGGGCATGCTACGTTTGCTTTGCTTTTCTTTTTCGGACACATTTGGCACGGCGCCAGAACCTTGTTCAGAGATGTTTTTGCCGGTATTGATCCAGATTTGGATGCTCAAGTGGAATTTGGAGCATTCCAAAAACTTGGAGATCCAACTACAAGGAGACAAGTAGTCTGATACAAAATCCCTTTGCCATCTTTTGCCTCTATTTTTTCTTTTATTCTAGTATTTAGATATTTCATTATATTTCATATATTTATCTTTTTTTCTATATTTTTATGTATAAATAGAATAATATAGAAAAATTCGAAATAGAATATAATCGAATAGTAATAAGATATGAATGACTATATCTATATATACATACTATATAGATAGTAATAGTTAGTAATAGTAAATTGTAAATCTCAAATTTGAATTTCTTTAGTAAATAATCCAAAATGAATAGGTGTGGAAGCTATAATTGTAAACCACGATCGAATCTATGGAAGCATTGGTTTATATATTCCTCTTAGTTTCGACTTTAGGGATAATTTTTTTCGCTATCTTTTTTCGAGAACCACCTAAAGTTCCAACTAAAAAAATGAAATGATTTTTCATTATTTCCATTGAAGTAATGAGCCCCCATATTAATATTGGAGCTCATTACTTCAACTAGTCCCCATGTTCTTCGAAGGGATCTCTTAATTTTTGAGAGGGTTGCCCAAAAGCGGTATATAAGGCATACCCAGTAAAGCTTACAAGTAAACCGGATATGGAGATGGCGACTAGGGTTGCTGTTTCCATTTTTCGATAATTTCAAGATCACAAAGGATCACGATAATGTTGTTTATTTACAACTACAACGGAATGGTATACAAAGTCAACAGATTTAAACCCATGATGAAAGAGGATTTATGGCTACAAAAACCGTTGAGAGTAGTTCTAGATCTGGGCCAAGATCAACTGGCGTAGGGAGTTTATTGAAACCATTGAATTCGGAATATGGAAAAGTAGCTCCAGGGTGGGGGACTACACCACTTATGGGAGTTGCAATGGCTCTATTTGCAATATTTCTATCTATTATTTTAGAAATTTATAATTCATCTGTTTTACTGGATGGAATTTCAATTAATTAGTTCATAAAAACTAGTAAGTCCTAGCAAAAAGATTATTTTACTTATACTTACTTAATGCTTAAGATACTGAATACTTCAACTTAAGATTACCTAAGACTTGGATTTATAGACCATTCTGGTAGTTCGATCGTGAAATTTATTTGTTTCGATATTTCATTTCCGGAATATGAGCGTGTGACTTGTTATAATTGATCCTATTGATAATACAGAGAATGGACCTGTCATCTCTATCAAGATGATTCTACCTCGTCAGATATTTATTCTAGTCTCTGGAGCACGGACTATATAGAATAGATCAAGAAAAGAAATAGTTGAACTATGATTCATACCTATTATTCAGACCTCGCAACCGGATTAAAAAAAAAATGGAAATAGGGAAATAGGTCTTTTCTAAATCAAACAATCTTTTCCTTCATACTTCCGAAAGAAACCTCTTTCTCTAGATTTTGTTGAGTTATTACATTCATTGAAGAAGTGATGATCAAATGGTTTTTACTCAGAAATCCTTTGAGTTTAGCTTTGGTTTTCTTAAATCATCGTGGTTCTAGTATGAATCTGAGGTTTCCATTGATTCATAGGGTCTCAACAAGAGAATTCCTATCAAAAAAAGAAAAAGATAGGGAAGAGAAGATTCAAGAGGCCTGTCATGATTAACATAAAGAAAGATAGATGAGCCAACTTGATATTGTATTTCTTGGCATTATCATCACAAAGAAGAGATTCCGGATTTTTCTTACTTCGTATCTTTGGGTCAAATCGAGTCAAGTGGCTAAGCCACAAGAAGTTTGAAACTCTCTATTCCATATCCGTTGAAACCAGTATTTGTGTGTTTCGGCTTGAGCCGTACGAGATGAAATTTTCATATACGGCTCTAAGAGGGGGAGTCTTTCTTGGTTTACCTATCTCAATAAAGTATATGATTGGTTCGAGGAACGTCTCGAGATTCAAGCGATTGCAGATGATATAACTAGTAAATATGTTCCTCCTCATGTCAATATATTTTATTGTTTAGGGGGGATTACGCTGACTTGTTTTTTAGTACAAGTAGCTACGGGTTTTGCTATGACCTTTTACTATCGTCCAACTGTTACAGAGGCTTTTTCCTCTGTTCAATACATAATGACTGAGGCCAACTTTGGTTGGTTAATTCGATCAGTTCATCGATGGTCAGCAAGTATGATGGTTCTAATGATGATCTTGCACGTATTTCGTGTGTATCTTACGGGGGGTTTTAAAAAACCCCGCGAATTAACTTGGGTTACAGGGGTAGTTCTGGCTGTATTGACCGCATCTTTTGGCGTAACTGGTTATTCCTTACCTCGGGACCAAATTGGCTATTGGGCAGTAAAAATTGTAACAGGCGTACCTGAAGCTATTCCTATAATAGGATCACCTTTGGTAGAATTCTTACGTGGAAGTGCTAATGTGGGCCAGTCCACTTTGACTCGTTTTTATAGTTTACATACTTTTGTATTGCCTCTTCTTACTGCCGTATTTATGTTAATGCACTTTCCAATGATACGTAAGCAAGGTATTTCGGGTCCTTTATAGAGAAGGCAGATCATAGATATTTGTAATTTATTATATAGGGGAGGAACAAGAGTCTTTTATTGCTACAAATATGTATTATTGAAAAATAAGGCATGTTATTTGGATACTTGTATTCAATTCTGAAGTATTTTTTATTTGATACGAATCGAATAGTTGAACTATATTTTCCTAAAAGGGGATGGATTATGGGAGTGTGTGACTTGAACTATTGATTGGTCCATGCAGATCTATGATTTTATCCGCCAAGTTGGAATTCACAACCCAACGTGTCTCCACATCCAACCATCATGTCAGTCCCTTTATGTAGCATAGGATAGGCCGGTTTTAACTTGAGGAGAATATTTTCTATGATCATACCCGAATCATGTCATACATGAAAAGGCTCCGTAAGATCCCTAGAATAAGTGATGTGGAATGATCCAATGTTCTATTTATTTACTTTGTTTGATTTTTTTTTTTTTTTTAGTAATTTTTTAGTAATCTTAGTAAATTTTTTATAGTATGTAGATGCATTCATTTCCTTTGCATCGACCCTGATCTATTATACTATCGGAGTTAAATAGGGGATCTAAGGAAGAACAGGGGCTAGACTTTATTAGTAACAAGTAAAAACTTTGTATTTTGTTTATGTAATACAATCGAGATGTTGTGAGGATAAATACCAACCAAAAGATATGAGACAATCCAAAAAGCACTTGATCATGATCAAATTTGTAAGCCGACTTGGATATTGAGCATTTCCCTGTTGCCAGAACTGAATTATTTGCAATGAATAATGAATCGTTGAAACTCGGGGAAATGGAATTTGATAAAGAGTTTATTACATAGAGTCATTCTACATTATATATGTAGATATGTATAAAATATAGGTTTTCTATGGACCTATTTATGTTCTATGGATCTATTTCTGTGATTCTTTTGATTCTTGCTCGAGCCGGATGATAAAAAATTATCATGTCCGGTTCTTTTGGGGGATGGATCCACAAGAGTTAACCTATCCAAATAACAAAGAAACCTGATTTGAATGATCCTGTATTAAGAGCTAAATTGGCTAAAGGGATGGGACATAATTATTATGGAGAACCCGCATGGCCCAATGATCTTTTATATATCTTTCCAGTAGTAATCCTAGGCACTATTGCATGTAGTGTGGGTTTAGCAGTTCTAGAGCCGTCAATGATAGGTGAACCGGCGGATCCGTTTGCAACTCCGTTGGAAATATTACCCGAATGGTACTTCTTTCCCGTATTTCAAATACTTCGCACAGTGCCCAATAAATTATTGGGTGTTCTTTTAATGGTTTCAGTACCAATAGGATTATTGACAGTACCTTTTTTGGAGAATGTCAATAAATTCCAAAATCCATTTCGTCGTCCAGTAGCTACAACAGTATTTTTGATCGGTACCGCAGTAGCTCTTTGGTTAGGTATTGGAGCAACTTTACCTATCGATAAATCCCTCACTTTAGGTCTTTTTCAAAGTTAAATACCACGACATAGGTATCTAAGGAAGATCCTCTTCTGGATCTTCCCTAGATACCTCAATCTTATTATGTATCTATTCTGCAAATATATGGACCGTGTCGGAGATTCAAAACTTATTCTATTATTTTTTCTTTTATTTATAATTCTAAAAACTAAAAAATTCCAATGGATTTAAAATGAAAACTTTTTCTTAGGTAAATTGATTGCAAAATGCTTCTGTAGAGTGCCCAATATCTTTTTTATATCTTCTATGCGAAAATATTCCATTTTCATAAGATCTTCTTGACTGTGATTCAAAAGGTCCAATAATGTATGTATATTGGACCTTTTGAGACAATTATAGGTCCTGGAAGACAATTCTGATTGGTCAATAAAAATACATGTCAATGGAATTCCTTTTTTGTTTTTCTTGAGATTAGTGAATCTGTCTTGAAAGGAAAAAAAGGGTAGATTCCATCTGTTTTCATTTTCCTCTAAATTCATGTACTCTTCCTCTGCATGTAGAAAAGGAATCAATAAATCAATCAAATTACGAGAAGCTTCATAAAGTGCTTCTTTAGGAGTTAAACTTCCATTCGTCCATATTTCTAGAAAGAGTATCTCTTGTTTTTCATTCCCAGTCCCATAAGAATGAATACTATGATTTGCATTTCGAACAGGCATAGATACAATATCTATAGGATAACTTCCATCGTGAGATTCATTTGTGGATTTCATATGATATCCACGATCTCTCTTGATTTGTAATTCAATACACAAATCAATTGGTTCTGTCAGGTTAGCTATATGCTGTGTCGTGTCAACTATTTGTACAGAAGGTGGTGAGATAATATCTTGAGCTGTTATGTATTTAGGTCCCCTGACGCAAATGGATGCGCCCCTAACTCCATAGAGATTACTTTTCAATACAATCTCTTTCAAATTTATTAAAATCTCATGTACTGATTCTTCAATACCCTCTATCGTAGAATATTCATGCAGAACATTTTCAGATGTTGCACGTGTGATACATGTTCCTTCTATTTCTCCAAGTAAAGCCCTTCGCATGGCAATACCTATGGTATTGGCTTGACCTTTCATAAGCGGGGACAGAACAAAACGACCATAATAAAGACGCTTGCTGTCTACTCTTGATTCAACACATTTCCACTTTAGTGTTCGAGTGGATCCTGCTACTTCTTCTCGAACCATACTATTATTTTTCTTTTCTTTATGATTATTGGATCAGATCATTGAATCATTTATTTCTCTTGGAATCTCTTGAATTATTATTTCTACACACGTCTTTTTTTAGGGGGGCGACATCCATTATGCGGCATGGGTGTTACATCACGTACGAAACTTAATAGCATCCCATTTCTCCGAATGGCTCGTAATGCCGCATCTCTTCCGAGACCTGGACCCTTTATCATAACTTCTGCTCGTTGCATACCCTGATCAACTAATGTACGAATAGCATTAAATGCCGCGGCTTGAGCAGCATAGGGTGTTCCTTTTCTTGTGCCTCTGAATCCAGAAGTACCTGCGGAAGCCCAAGAAACCACCCGACCTCGTACATCTGTAACAGTTACAATAGTATTGTTGAAACTCGCTTGAACATGAATAACTCCTTTTGGTATTCTACGTTCATTCTTTTTTGAACCAATACGTGCATTCTTACGTAAACCAATTTTTGCTATAGGTTTTGTCATATTTTATTAGATCATATTCATAAGAATAAAATAAAAAGAAAGAAGAATCAGAAAGATACGGGGATAGCTATTTAATATAAAAACGAATCCTTTCTTTTTACATGTACATGATGTACATGGGTTTTTCTTTTAAAAAGTTCTTGATTTAGAACTTGAGAAGGATTACCCCTGTCTCTGTTTATGTCTCAGATTGGAACAAATGACTATAATTCGACCCCGCCTACGAATCAAACGACATTTTTCACAAATTTTACGAACAGAAGCCCTTATTTTCATATTTATCATTCCTTATTTTCATTCTGAATCTATTTTTTTTGAAACAAAAATTAGTTTATTGCATTTTTGAACTTCGAATTATATCCCTACGAAAAGGATGTTTCAAAGAATGATCTAATCGTTCGAATCTTTTTTGCGAAGTCTATAAATTATACGTCCCCTGGTTGAATCATAACGACTCATTTCGATTTTGACTCTATCTCCGGGTAGTATACGTATAAAACTGCGTCGGATTCTCCCTGAAATATAACCTAGAATTAGATCTTCATTATCTAATCGAACTCGGAACATACCGTTGGGAAGTGATTCAGTAATTAAACCCTCATGAATCAATTTTTGTTCTTTCATTCCAGGGAACCCCCTTTAAGTATTAATTAATAGAGGAAGAGTTCTATAATTCACTTCTCCTCTCTCTTTTACAAATAGTAAGTTCAAGAGAAAATTAGGGTACCCCAGGAGAATCACCATATATAACACAAAATTTCTCCTCCAATTTTTTCTAGTCGAGCTTCTCGATCTGTCATTATACCTCGAGAAGTAGAAAGAATTACAATTCCCATCCCACCTAAAATTTTAGGAATTCGTTGATAGTTGGAATAGATTCGTAGACCGGGTCGGCTGATACGTTTTAATTTTATTTTATTCCCTTTCCTAGTCTTTCTATGTCGTAAGGTTGAAACCAAGAAATTTTTTTGACTTTCTTGATGTTTTCGAACGTTTTCAATAAAACCTTCTCGTAAAAGTATTTTCACAATGTTTTTAGTGATATTAGTAGATACTATTTGAACTCTTCCTTTTTGATCTATGTCAGCATTTCTTATAGAAGTTATTATATCGGCAATAATGTCCCTACCCATGATGAACTATAGTTATTGGTGCCTTCTAATTTTGATATAATCAACATGCTTCTTTTTTGTTTTATTTTTTATTAAATTTTTTTATTATTTCATTATTAAAATCTCTAAGAAATTTAAAGTATATACATGAGACACAATCTATTAATCAGATCTATTTCAGATATTTGAATATTCTATATATAGAATATAGATAGGATATATCCTATTTTCATCTATAAGAATCTATAAGACCTCGGGTGCTAATGAAACTATTTTAGTAAAATTCAACTGTCGCAATTCTCGAGCAACCGCACCAAAGATTCGAGTTCCTTTTGGATTTCCTTCTTGATCAATGATAACCGCTGCATTGTCATCATATCGTATTATCATGCCGTTGTCACGTTTGAGTTCTTTACACGTGCGTACAATCACAGCTCTAATTATTTCTGATCTTTCTAGAGGCATGTTGGGCACTGCTTCTTTGATTACAGCAACAATAACATCGCCAATATGAGCATATCGGTGATTACCAGTTCCTATGATTCGAATACACATCAATTCTTGAGCTCCACTGTTATCCGCTACATTCAAAAGGGTCTGAGGTTGAATCATATCATTTTTATCTTAATCTCTTATTTAAATGCAAGGGATAATAAAAAAAAAAAAGAAATATTGTCTGTCCAGAGATAAAGAAATCCGTAGTTGTTTTTTCATTATCCATACTCCTTCTTCTTTTACTTTTGTTTACCTATCCTGAAATAACAAATTGAGTTCGTATAGGCATTTTACATGCTGCTATTTTCATAGCAGCTTTGGCTACAGTTTCTGATACTCCACTAATTTCATAAAGTATTCGGCTCGGTTTAACAACGGATACCCAATATTCGGGGGATCCCTTTCCCGAACCCATACGTGTTTCTGTAGGTCTCACAGTAACAGGTTTGTCGGGAAAGATACGTACCCATATCTTTCCACCACGACGCGCATATCGTGTCATTGCTCTTCGCCCTGCTTCTATTTGTCTAGCTGTGATCCAAGCAGGTTCAAGTGCCTGAAGAGCGTATCTGCCAAAACAAATCTGATTGCCTCGGCAAGATATTCCCTTCATTCGACCTCTATGTTGTTTACGAAATCTGGTTCTTTTGGGGTTATAGTTGATGGTTGTTTCTGAATTCCATCTCTACTGCAAAACCGGACATGAGAGTTTCTTCTCATCCAGCTCCTCACGAATGAAATGATTCAATAATATTAAATATTATATATACACAATATACACATGTATTTCTGTATTTCATTCTATCAAAATAAAGAATATACTAATTTTTTATATTGAATTTTTGGATTTGTTACATAGGTAGCTTTATATATAACTAGGTGTGTTTTTCTATTTTATTTTATCTTTTTATTTTATCAAAATTTCTAATAAAAGAAATTCTGAAATTAAAGAAAAATAAAGAAAGGTTTCGCGGGCGAATATTGACTCTTTCCTCCTTCATTTGTAGGGTCAATTCATGACCATTCAGAATAAATATATTTTTTTGGTTCATTACGCCATCCTACCCAATGAATCATTAGGATTGATTCGTTTTCAAGAAAATCCTATGTAATCACGGGTTCCATCGTTCCCATAGCTTCTCTATTAATGCTTAGGCTTTGAACTCTGCAATGGAGCTCTCAACAAAATTTGTTATTTGTTTGCGAGTTAATCTCCTCAGTTTTTCTTAACCCGAAGCTCGATTCAATTATTCTCTATTTTCTATTATTTAGATTATTATTTTAATTTCATTTATTTAATTTATTTTCTTCTATAGTTTCTATTTTTTATTTGTATATTTCTTATTCTATTGTAATTAGTGTAATTAGATATTTTTTATTTTTATTATATTTTATTATATATTGATATATATTGATGTTGATGCTTTATAACACTGCCTTTTTTATTTTTTTTTATGAGTTAATTCTTCATAAACCATACATATGGGAATCATATATCATTGATATCTTTATTCTCTCTTTCTATCATCCTTCCATTTTTCCACATCCCCCCTTTTTTTTTCACAATTCATAATCAGATTTCTTTTTTATTAAAAAAAAAGAATTTCAGTTGCTACAACTATATGATCGATTCAGTCATATAGTGACTGTTTCTTGGGATCTCGACAATACGAAGCAATAAGTTGGTTTTTAATTTTGAGTTTCTTGAGTTTTGATAGTTACTAAGTTTATAGTCGGGTCAGACTGTTTCTTTTTTCTTTTTTCAATCTAAATTCTAAACTCTAAAGAAAAAACTAACGAGTCACACACTGAGCATAGCAATTATAATAAAATCTAAATGAAATCAAAGGGTAAATCAAATTTTTATTCAACCTTATAGAATTATAATTGTTTGTTTTTCTTTGATTAATTGATTAAGAAAAAAATAAGAAAAGAGTTTCTAAATCTTTTTTATCGATGAGCAGAATGGCGAGATAAAGAAAGGTCCATTATTCTTATTTTCTTATTCTTGGTTTACAAATATCCAAATTTTGATGCCTAAGACTCCATAGATAGTTCTAATTGTATAGGAACAGTGATCAATTTTAGCGCGAATTGTTTGTAAGGGAACCCTGCCTTCTCTGATCCATTCGACACGTGCAATCTCTTTTCCGTCGATACGTCCTGCAATTTGCACTTGAATTCCTTTTGTATCCGTTTGTTCAGTTAATTCAATAGCTTTTTTCATTGCCTTTCGAAATGAGACTCTATTTTTTAATTGTAAAGCTATATATTCTGCAAGAATATTAGGTTGTCCATAAGGCTTTTCAATTCTTGTGATAGCAATATTGAGTCTCCGGTTTACAGAATGA